TCATACTGGAAATTACGATCAAGGATTGCTCTATCAATCACCATCTACTTCAGAGATGCCTTCTGAAACATTTTTCAAATCCAAAAGTTCAATATCTTCCCACGAATTAGTGAATCAGGCAGGGTTCTTTTGTGCAGAATAAGAAAGAGCGGGTCAATCTTTGAAAATTTCATTGTAAATGTAGTAAATGTGAAATACTCATACAAATACAAATGGTGGAGAGATCAAGAAGATGCAGCAGGATCGTTTATCTGATTGGTTAGTCAAGCATGAGCTAGTTCATAGATCTTTGGGCTTCGATTGCCGAGGAATAGAGACTTTACAAATAAAAACCGAGGATTGGTACTCCATTGCTGTCATTTCATATGTATATGGTTACAATTATTTACGCTCCCAGTGTGCCTATGATGTAGCACCAGGCGGGTTTTTAGCTAGTGTGTATCATCTTACGAGAATACAATATGGTGTAGATAAACCAGAAGAAGTATGCATAAAAGTATTTGTCCCAAAGAATAATCCTAGAATCTCGTCTGTTTTCTGGATTTGGAAAAGTGCTGATTTTCAAGAACGCGAATCTTATGATATGTTGGGAATCTCCTATGATAATCATCCACGCCTTAAACGTATCTTGATGCCTGAAAGTTGGATAGGCTGGCCCTTACGTAAGGACTATATTACCCCAAATTTCTATGAAATACAAGATGCTCATTGAATGATAAGGAAACTAATGTTCACTTATACGACACAACTCCAGATTTCATTCAAGTCAAGGAATATTTTTACGTTCTGTTCTAGATGAAACAGAGTAACTGGACTCTAATTCGTATTATGGATAGGCCTAAAAAAGGCTTCATTGCTATTCCCGAATTTGGAAAAGATAATATCTATTTTGTATGAGCAGAAACAAAAAGATGAATCAAAAGAGTTCTGCACCATGAACTTTGTACCGCGCACATCACTTAGACAGACCTCGGAAAGTAACGTAAGCAAGAGTGAAGAAATAGAATAAATATAAAAGAAAAAGCGAAATTCCGAAATAAAAAGGGATTGAATTTTATTTGTACTGTGTCTGAAATGCATCCTGTCTATTCCTATCCTTCAACCCCTCTATACTTTTTTTAAGTTTTTTTATTTTTTTTTATTTTTTGATATATATATGAAGACTTAACACTCTTTTTGAGTGAGAGAAAGCACAATATGAACAAACAAGAAAGAAAAAAGAAACAAAAAAAAGGGAACATAATCCCACTTTAGTTCTTTACCATAACCATACATATATTTTTTACCCATCTCTAAAAATGGAGGTATATATCTATACGCTAGATGAATAAGTATGTATCATGCTCTTGACTATTAACGAATATATATCCTGATCTGTCTCGATTAATTTGTATGAATATCTATCCGATATATTATTCATGTGTCAGGAACCAGATTTGAACTGGTGACACGAGGATTTTCAGTCCTCTGCTCTACCAACTGAGCTATCCCGACCATTTCCCGTGCATCATCCTAGTAGAGTACTTGTATCTATGTCAATTAAAGGGACTAAATCTAAATAAAGTAAAGTATTAAATAAAGTAAAGTATTAAAAAATTTTATCTAATAAATGTAAGGATAATGATATGGACTGTGAATGATTCAATAATAGAGATTCATTGCCCATATATGTTCATTTGTACAGGTATCGTATCTATCCAAATTGGGATAAGATCCAAAGATTTCTCTTCGGATCCATTTGTGAAAGAGTAGAGTGAATGAGAAAGAAAGATAGTGAATTTTGTTTGAACCACCGATGAAAAAAAGAGGATAAATAGTTAGGAAGTAAAATGGACTTTTTGTTGGGGATAGAGGGACTTGAACCCTCACGATTTCTAAAGTCGACGGATTTTCCTCTTACTATAAATTTCATTGTTGTCGGTATTGACATGTAGAACGGGACTCTCTCTTTATTCTCGTCCGATTAATCAGTTTTTCAAAAGATCTATCAAACTCTGGAATGAATGATTTGATCACTGAATATTCGATTCTTCCTTCAACTTCGATTGGAATGGATTCACAATAACTCTGAATTTTTTCTTTCATATATATATATTCGATAGATTCGGGTCGTGATTAATCGTTTGATATGTTAGTATGTATACGTACGTATTAGATATATAGGGCCGTCCTTTCTGTAATTTCGATAGAGGAATTCCAGCTACCAACACAACGTAGTCAACTCCATTCGTTAGAACAGCTTCCATTGAGTCTCTGCACCTATCCTTTTTTTATTCTAGTTTTATAAATAGAAACCTTTGTTTTATCAAAATAAAGATTTGGCTCAGGATTGCCCATTTTTAATTCCAGGGTTTCTCTGAATTTGGAAGTTACCACTTAGTAGGTTTCCATACCAAGGCTCAATCCAATCAAGTCCGTAGCGTCTACCAATTTCGCCATATCCCCTTTTGATTTGAGACCAAGATCCAGTTGGAATTCCACCCATCTCTTTCATTTATTTTGGAACCGTTGAATTCATTAGATAATGATTCCCATATCGAAAAAGTGTATGCTATTTTATTTTTTTGGCGATCCTCTATCAGTTTATTTCTATTGGATAAACCTTGTTTCAATCAGAAATGATTCTATCATTGATGTATCCGCAATTCAATATGGATAGATATATCCCATATATATATATGTTTCTCCCTCCCTTTCTTTTTTACAGTGCGATTTGGAATACTGGAACGGTCGATATTCATTCTTCTTTTTTTTTCGTCCTATCTCTTCCTTTTCCGAATGAAACCAGAAGAATGTCTCATTCTAATTTGGATTGTATCTTTATCCTTATCTTATCTTTTCTTAGGACCGATCCGCTCGCTATACGCTATAATTATTGCTATAACTGCTTTACTTTAAGAAATAAATTTATTTTATATTAAGAAATAATTAGATTTTTTATAATCATAGTTTATAATTTTTAATTATCATATATATATATATATATATATTCATTAACATATATATATATATATTAAAAAATATAAATATAATGTATAAAATGCATAAAAAAAAATAGAATGTATAAATAATAATTAATTACATTAATATGATAGAATGAAAATTCTACTAATTAGTCACATACTAATTAGTCATATATTTCTATTAGAAAAATATCTATTAGAAAAATAGAATTCTATTAATTCTATTTAGTCATATCTAGTTCTATATTATTAGTTATATTAGTTATAACTAATAATATAGATATAATGATATAGATATAACAATAGAACTATGAACTATAGTTCATATTAAATTAATAGCTAATAGCCCTAAGCTAAGATCCAGCAGTTTCCTGAATTCCTATACACTATTTCTATTTGTTATACTATTTCTATTTCTGTTATGCGAGCCCGCTTAGCTCAGAGGTTAGAGCATCGCATTTGTAATGCGATGGTCATCGGTTCGATTCCGATAGCCGGCTTTTTTTTCTCTATCGATTTTTCCATGATTGATAATCTCTCCTTTTCTCAAAATGTTGGATCACCGATCTATTATGTCGTGGTAACTTGTAACTATGAATAAAAAATGGATTGGAGCAATTAGATCTCTACAGAACAAATCATAAAACGGAGCCTCAACTTCCTATATATACATATACAAAAAATCCGGATATTAATAGAATTCATTTCATTCTACTTTGTAATACTTCAGTAAATTTAGCTTTGCTTTGTTTATCCTTTAGTTCAGTCTTAATTTAAGATTTATTCTGTAAAATGAAATTTCAATAAAATAAAAAAAAGGAGTCTTTATGTCTCGTTATCGAGGACCTCGTTTCAAAAAAATACGCCGTCTGGGGACTTTACCAGGACTAACTAGTAAAAGACCTAAATCCGGAAGTGATCTTAAAACCCAATTGCGTTCTGGGAAAAGATCGCAATATCGTATTCGTCTAGAAGAAAAACAGAAATTGCGTTTTCATTATGGTCTGACGGAGCGACAATTAGTTAGATATGTACATATCGCTGGAAAAGCCAAAGGGTCAACAGGTCAGGTTTTACTACAACTACTTGAGATGCGTTTGGATAACATCCTTTTTCGATTGGGTATGGCTTCGACCATTCCTAGAGCTAGGCAATTAGTTAACCATAGACATATTTTAGTTAATGGTCGTATAGTGGATATACCAAGTTATCGTTGCAAACCCCGAGATATTATTACTACGAAGGATAAACAAAGATCGAAAGCTCTGATTCAAAATTATATTGCTTCACCCCCCCCTGAGGAATTGCCAAAACATTTGACTATTGACCCATTCCAATATAAAGGATTAGTAAATCAAATAATAGATAGTAAATGGATCGGTTTGAAAATAAATGAGTTGTTAGTCGTAGAATATTATTCCCGCCAGACTTGAACCTAACGAAAATAACAAAGAAAGATTCAGAGAATTTTGCCCTCTTTTCGACGAAGTAAATGGATCTAAGGGCCTTGATCCGCATTTTTCTCATTCACGTATTACAAATAGATCAGCAGTAGGATTTTTTTTCTTTTTTGCTCTTTCCGATATTTGTATTTTACGTACCGCAGTAATGTAATTAGGAATAGAGAATTTCTGGAATAGAGAATTTCTATCAAATAAAAGTCTTATTGCTGGAATAATGGTATCAGTTGTTATTTGATTTGATACATTGTAGTCGGTCACGTTGGTGAATTAACAGAAACGGAAAGAGAGGGATTCGAACCCTCGGTAAACAAAAGCCTACATAGCAGTTCCAATGCTACGCCTTGAACCACTCGGCCATCTCTCCTACATAATCTTATTATTGACCAGAAACCGAGTGAATAGCGAGTCATTCATATTATTGCAGTACAGGTATGACCGATCAATGGTTCCATAGGAATAATTCCTTTTAAATTTCCTATTTCTCAACACCAACTTCTCTCATCAGCTACCCCATGGATCTATTACAAATTCATGAATCGTCCCATGGATTTTTATTTCCATTGTATGGCATGAC